TTTTTTATCGGTTTTTTTAATGCAATTTTTTTAATGCAAATAGATTCAATCTACTAATTTATTTTAGATTAAGTCTTAGGTCTCGTTTGACCTGTGAAAGATCCCCTTTTGAAAGATCTCTTTTGTGAAAATTTAAATGTTCCCAAAATTCCTAAAATAAAAGGAAAAAGACTTTCCACTATCCTAAACTAAGGACGGGAAGGAAGAGGGCGAGCATATCTTCTACCTAAATTGATCATGCTCAAATCAACCCTTCCCGGGGTATTGTCTGCTCCGATAAATAAAAAATTCCTGGAATTGGAATAATATAATAAATAAAAGTATTGATATACTTGGAATTACAGAAGCAAATACCAATTTACTAAAAAAAGAAAAAAGTATCTAATCTAAAGGACTTATTTTCTTTTTTAGGATTAAACAAAAGGGTTCGCAAATAAAAGCGCTAGTGCCACAACCAGTCCATAAATTGTTAAAGCTTCCATAAAAGCTAGACTAAGCAATAAAGTACCTCGTATTTTCCCTTCTGCTTCTGGCTGTCTCGCAATACCCTCTACAGCTTGTCCTGCAGCAGTACCTTGACCAACTCCAGGCCCAATAGAAGCAAGCCCTACAGCCAATCCAGCAGCAATAACGGAAGCAGCAGCAATTAGTGGATTCATGGTGAGTTCCTCGTGTCAAAAAAAAAAAAGAAATGGTTAAGGATACAATCAACCAAGAAATTTGTACTTTTACCTTCTAGGCTCTATTAGGTAAAAGTAACTAAAAAGTACAAATTGAAATGATAATCTAAATCGTCCGAACTACTTCGAGATCTCGTTTTTAGTTTCTAATCATTATTTCATTATTCTATTTCTCTTTCTTTCCAACCAACCGCCCTTTCATTCCATCTTTTTTTACTCTTCGATATCCTTGAGTTCCCTTTTTTTCCCTTCATCTAATCCATAATAAAAGACGAAATACAGGAAGAACCCCTATTGAAATCGAACTAATCCAAATCCAATAGGAATCAAATCAAGATATACAATTGATAACAATATGCTGCATAGAACTGTATATGGAATCCAATTCTGGAATTCTATATATCGGATTAGATAATGAATCTAATCTAACTTAGAAATAAATAAAATCCTATATACATTTGTTTCTTCTATTTTGTTTGCATATTTTCTTATTTTCTATGGAATCCAATTCCAAAATCATTCCTTAGAAAGCCGCACAAAAGATGACTGTCTTATAGACATAAAGAATATAGATCCAACCAGATTTCGCCCCCCCCCTCAATGCATATAGAATTTAACAATTCCGTAATATAGTCTATTCTCTCTCCTACAACTCTAGGTTATATATTCATACGCATTTTTTTTGAACTAGTTAGTTTTCTAACCAGGAGAATTATCTGCAACCATGCATGAATTGGGCTAAGCTAAAAAAAAAAGACTATTTCATTTCGAAAATTAGTCAATTCAATGATGACCCTCCATGGATTCGCCTATATAGGCTGCGGCTAACGTTGCAAAAATAAGAGCTTGAATACCGCTTGTAAATAATCCAAGAAACATGACCGGTATAGGGACTACTAAGGGGACTAAAGAAACAAGAACAACAACGACTAATTCATCCGCCAATATATTTCCGAAAAGTCGAAAACTAAGCGATAAAGGTTTTGTGAAATCTTCTAGGATATTAATTGGTAAAAGGATTGGGGTTGGTTTAATATATTTCTCGAAATAACTCAATCCTTTTTTGCTAAGACCCGCATAAAAATATGCCGCTGATGTGAGTAAAGCTAAAGCAACAGTAGTATTTATATCATTCGTGGGCGCTGCTAATTCCCCATGGGGTAACTCTATAATTTTCCAAGGTAAAAGAGCACCCGACCAATTCGAAACAAAAATAAAAAGGAACATAGTTCCAATAAAGGGAACCCAGGGACCATATTCTTCTCCAATCTGAGTTTTGCTCAAATCTCGAATAAACTCAAGGACATATTCGAAGAAATTCTGACCGTCGGTTGGGATGGTTTGTGGATTCCGAATAGCTATGATAACGGAACCCAGCAAGATAGTAATTACGACCCAAGAAGTGATGAGTACTTGGGCATGAATTTGGAAACCTCCTATTTGCCAATAGAGGTGTTGGCCTACTTCTACGCCTGATATATCATACAACCCTTTGAGTGTTTTAATGGAACATGGTGTAATATTCATATTGTCCTCTGATAAAAATTGAACTTCAAAAAAGGAATTATTTTGATTCAACCATCTCTTTCTCAACTCAGCAACTTGAAGTATTAATCTTATATTTAGGATACCAAGAAATCACATCAAATGATAATATATATCAATACCCTCTAATATATATCAATATTCCCCTTCTTTTATCTATGCAAAACAAAAAAAAAAGTAACTGATCCCATAAATCGACGTAGTTGCTTAAGAATTCACTATTCTTCTTAATCTTAATCAATGATTTCTTATATAGAGAGAACGGCCCTCACAAATTGCAAATACTAATTTGTTAAGAATCAATCGAATTGAAGTCATAGTGTCATCGTTGGCAGGAATCGATATATTCGCGAGATCCGGGTCACAATTTGTATCGACTAAAGAAATAGTAGGAATCCCCAAAATGGCGCATTCCCGAAGAGCTATATACTCTTTTTGCTGATCAAGGACGATCACAATGTCAGGCAACCTCGTCATATATTTAATCCCGCCGAGATATCTTTGCAAGGTAGATAATTTTCTCTTTAAGATTGCCACATCTCTTTTTGGGAGATGGTGGAATTTTCCCATCTTTTCTTCCGCTCTTAAGTCTCTAAATTGAGAAAGTCTAGTTTTAGTAATCGACCAATTCGTTAACATACCACTGAACCACTTTTTATTAACATAATGACAACGAGACCTTATTGCAGCTGATGCTACTAAATCCGCTGTTCTTTTTTTGGTACCAACAATTAAGAAGCTTTTTCCCTGACTTGCTGCATCAAAAACTAAATCACAAGCTTCTGATAAAAAACGAGCCGTTCTAGCGAGATTTGTAATATGAGTACCTTTACGCTTTGCCGATATGTAAGGGGCCATTTTAGGATTCCATTTCTTAATACCATGACCAAAATGAACTCCCGCTTCTATCATCTCTTTCAAATGGATGTTCCAATATCTTCTTGTCATTTTTTCCACACTTCCTTTTTTTCTTTTTTTCGTCTTACCATTACAGAATTGATTTTTTTTTTTGAAGATTAAGAAAGAGCCGAAATATCTTGAAATAAATAATAATTGTTCCGATGGAACCTTCTACTCAGAATTTACCATTGATACATGATATAAACACAGCCTTAATAAATTAACTGACTTCTTTTATTTAGTAAAATATTAAAATACCAAATCTAAAATCAGACCTGTTAGCATTCTAAGGTCAAAAGTCTAGTTTCAATTAAAGTAAAAAAATTTGCTTTATATGCTTTATATATCCTTAAATCGTATAAATGGGAGTAAATGGGGGTTCTGATGTCTCATAGAAATTGTTTATTACGTCAGAATCAGAAGAAACTAATTCTGTATGGAGAAACAAAATATCTCTCATTTCCGACGTGAATAGATTTTTTTTTTGAATTTCGAAATAAAGATTCTTGTCTTGTGGGAAACGATGCACAAATTTTTGGAATCCGGTACCAACAGGTATAATTCCCCCCATAACTACGTTTTCTTTCAGGCCTTTCAACCAATCAATACGACCTCGCAGGGCGGCTTTTGCTAAAACTCGAGCAGTTTCTTGAAAACTTGCTTCAGATATGAAACTTTGGGTATTCAGGGAAGCCCTTGTTATTCCCAATAAGATGGCCCGATAATAGATCGATTCATCCAAAGCTCGCGCTGCTCGTTCCGCTCGCAATAGTCCTATTAATTCCCCAGGTAAAAAAACATTAGACATTCCATCTTCGGAAACCCGTACTTTTGATGTTACTTGGCGTATAATAATCTCTATATGTCTATTATGGATCTGTACCCCTTGGGATCGATAAACCTTTTGGATCTTATTAACCAAAGAGATACGACTTTGGGCGATGGTTAGCTCAGCTCCAATCAAGAATCCCCAGGGAACCCCAAGAATTCTTGGTATACGCTCATTCCAATCCTCAATTCTCCTTTCGAGATTCGGCGATAGTGAATCAATTGAACGTGCTTCGAATATTTGTTCTACTTTTGGAAGACCTTGCGTTATATCACTAGATCTCGATTTTTCATATATAAAGGTAACTAATCTATCTCCTTTGTAAAGGATTTTTCCATAATGACCATGAACAGTTGCTCCTATAGTGGCCAAATAAGGCTTGGCTGCTCTTATAACAAAGGAGTCCATATTAACAATGAAAATTTGACCAGATTTTTTTATGTGCGATTTAAATAGACATACATTTTCGCAAATAAATTGTCCAAGGTGAATTATTGCCAATGTCTCCTCCCACGAGTCATGATGGAGAAAGTGCCAATTCAAATGAAATGGATCCAACATGGTGTTACTGTCGAAATTCGACATCCTTTTATTTTCATCTATTAAAGAGCATTTAAGCCCTTGAAGTACTTGGAAGGTTTGTTTCAAATTGGAAAGGAACACGTATTTTTCTAACAAGATCTGATTATGTGTTAATAAATAGTAAGATGAAAAAAAATTCGATATACTAGGTACAATAGCGCCTAAGAGCCCAAAAATATCTCGAATAAGAATTCTAGGATTTGATTCTTTTACCGCATTGGGATATTTCGAATTCTTGAATAAACCAATTCGAGAACAGTTGGATGCCGACAAAATCATCAAAGATGGGTATTCTTTATTTCGATTCAACAAAGTGCCAATAGCTTCTTGATGTTGGCTAAGTGATTGAATTTTCGCCTTGGAATAAAAGGAATTGGTATTGTTGTGATCTAACCTATTATTGGGAATTGGTCCTGCACTTGTCCTATCATACCTTCTTCTTGTATATGAAATAGTGGACTTGACTAATTCAATTCTTAGGAAATCGCGAATCAGATCATTTGTTCTTAACTCAACAAGGGAAGCACGAGCCCCCTCTTTTTCTTCTTGTTCCCAATTCACTACCAAGCAAGTTCGAACGAATTGACTATTCGTGTGATAAATTCTTTGAGTTAACTTGCTATTTTCATGAGAAATAAAATTGACAAGTCGAAGTTGTAAATTATCCTTTTCTTGCAGGAGATCTTGCGGGAAAAGTCTTGCTAGATTTGTCCCTTCGTCCATTTCATATGCGACTGCAGGTCGAACTGAAACAAAATACTTTTCTTTGCTTTTGAGAATTTTTTTCCGTTGAACATAAACCCAATTTTTTCTTTTTTTTGAGTCCTTATAATTTTTTTTTTCTCTTTCTGGTGGTATCAAACTGGCGCCTAATATCTTATCTGCCTCTTCAGGAAAATAAATATCTCCGGAAAAGATTTTGAGTTCCGTATGGCTTTTTTTTCTCTTAACTCGGACCAATCCACCTAGTTTACTTCTTGTATTTTTTGTGAGTTGTGTATCCACTCCAATAATACTATTGTCAAGTACCTTTAGGGATGAGGATCTCGGCAAGATATGCAGTTCTTGAAGAATGAAAAAAAACTGATCTATTTCTTTTTGGTATTTTAGACTAAATTCTTTTGTTCCTCGATGTTCAATAAAACCCTCTTTTTTTAAGATAGAATCTTCCTCGGGACTCCCATATTCGTCCTCTGAGTCTTCCTCTGAGTCTTCTTCTAAAGCCCCATATTCGTTCTCTGAGCCATATTCACGACTCTCATATTCTTCTTCCTCTAGAGTTCCATATTCGGCCTCTCGAGTTTTATATTCGTTCTCCGGGTTCCCATATTCTTCTTCTGAGTCTTTCTCTAGAGGCCTATATTCGGCCTCTAGGATCCCGTATTCATCTTCTAGGGTTTCATATTCGTCTTCTAGAGGCCTATATTCGTCTTCTAAGGTTTCATATTTGTCTTCTAGAGGCCTATGCCTATATTCGTTCTCTGGGCTCTCATATTCTTCCTCTGAGTCTTCCTCTAGAGTCCTATACTCTTCCTCTCGGGTCCGATATTCTTCCTCTAGGGTCCTATATCGAAATTTAACAATTCCTGAACCCCTTTTATTTTTTCTGTATCCTGGATCGTCAAAATAAGCAAAAATACTATTTCTACGTAAAATACCCATAAAGGGGATTTCAATCGAAATCCCCAAACAGGATATTAGCTCTTTTTCTTGTTCGTGATGATATTGTAATGGAATGAAGAACCTATTTCTTCGCTTTTTCGCCAACAAATCCGAATTAGCTTGAAGAATAGAAGGATAGACAAAACTCCAATGATTGTTGGACATGATTCGATCTGGCGTTAAATAGTCAAGAATTTCCTTATCTTTTTTACCAAAAGTATCCAACAGTCTATGGCTTACTTGATCATTAGCCATTGAGAGGTCAAAGATATATCTTCCGTCAAGAGATAAAGAATAAGTATTCATTTGATCTTGATCCTTGTGCAGCGAAAAGGATGCTATACTGGATCTGCACATACTTACTGACAATATCCATAAATGGCTTGTTTTTGGTAATCGACGAAGATTACCATATTGATATTCGGGCGCATGGTAAACATCAGTACTCCAGTGCATTTCCCCGTCTGATTCGGAATAAATATGCTTTTGTACCTTTTCTTTAAAATGCAAAGTGGATGTTCCGGCACGAATCTCCGCAATTACTTGTTCAGATTCTACATATTGATCATTTTGCACTAGAATAAGGCTTTTTAACGGAATATTCACACTATGTAGAATATCCTGACTCTGAATAGTTACACGCAAGTCTATATAGCATAGAAAAGCAGGCTGCCCATGACGGGTACGTGTGGGGTGAACCAAATCCTCATTGAATTGGATTTTTCCATTCGAGGGGGATCGTACAAGGTCGGCAGTACCCCCTGTGAATACTCCACCAGTATGAAAAGTTCTTAATGTTAGTTGAGTCCCAGGCTCCCCAATTGATTGACCCGCAATAATACCTACAGCTTCTCCCAATTCGACCAGATCGCCATGAGTGGGACTCCGCCCATAACATAATTGACAGATCCAAGATGTGCTTCGGCAAGTAAAAGGGGTTCTAATATATATTGGTTGTGCCCGAAACGGTTGTGCTCGAAAGGCAGTTATGAATCGATTGACTAATCCAATTCCAATATCTTGATTTCGAGCAGCAATGCATCGTGAACCGATATACATATCGTCTGCTAATACACGACCAATTAGTGTTTGGACAAAAATTTTTTCTGTCATCCCATTTTGAGGACTCACAGAAATACCTCGGATAGTACCACAATCTCTTCTACGCACAATAATATGTTGAACTACTTCAACAAGTCTGCGTGTAAGATATCCAGCATCCGCTGTTCGTACAGCAGTATCTACAACCCCTTTGCGGGCTCCGTAGCAGGAAATTATATATTCTGTCAAAGAAAGTCCCTCACGTAAATTGCTTTGAATAGGTAAATCAATCATTTGTCCTTGAGGATCCGCCATTAACCCTCTCATCCCTACTAATTGGTGTACCTGAGATGCATTTCCTCTGGCTCCTGAAAAAGACATTAGATAGACTGGATTAGAAGGATCCGTTATCCGAAAATTCGAATTCATTTCTTGTTTCAAATACTCACTTGTAGCATACCATATTTCAACGGATTGGCGTAATTTTTCTACTGCGTGTACAGCCCCATAATAATAGTGTTTCTCCAAAAGAAAACTCTGTTGTTCCGCATCTTGGACTAACCATCCTTTAGAAGGTATTGTTAAAAGATCCTCGATTCCTAAAGAAATCGATGTAGTAGTAGCTTGATGGAAGCCCAGAGCCTTTATTTGATCCAGTATATGGGATGTATATCCCATTCCGAAATGATCTATTAATCTGCTAATAAGTCGTTTCATAGCAGTTCCGTCTATCTCTTTATTATGAAAGACCAGGTTGGCCCGTTCCGCCATACATAAGTACCCCCTTTTTTGACTGAGTAGGATTCGACAATAGGTCTGAGTCAGTGATTCGAAAACATAATTTACCCCCTTTCCTCAATCTCAATCTGAATTTGCGTAGCAAAAAAGATGGTACTAGCGAAATCGGAATGCCCCCCGAAAGGGGCATCGCCGAATCTAACTTCCTTGTTTAGATTTAGATAGTGTATGAATAGGCCCGACTAAATCCTTGTATGGCTTCCTCTATTTCTCTATAAAAATAAATATGACCAAGAGTGGTTCGAATGTATATAGAACGGGTTTCTTTTTTTCTATTTCCGACTATTAGATAGTGGGCATAAATCTCATGATAAGTCCCAAAAGATTCATATTGAACTTCAATCGGAACTTCTCTTGATCCAATGACGCGTTGATCTAGTTTCCATCGGAGCCACAAGGGACTGTTTAAACCGATTCGTTTCTGTCTATAAGCTCCCAGTGCATCATAGGAACTAGAAAAATGGGGTTCTTTATCTTTCGTATAATTATTATTATTGTAGTTTACTTTTTTATTTGGATAGTTTCCGCAACTATTATATCTATTATATCTATTTGCACAAATACCTCGACGATTTCCAATCGTTAATACATAAAGTCCGATAAGCATGTCTTGGGTTGGCACGCAAATAGGATCTCCAATAGCGGGAGACAGGAGATTCATATGAGAAAACATAAGTAAACGGGCTTCTGCTTGAGCTTCCAAGGATAAAGGTAGATGAACAGCCATTTGATCCCCATCAAAGTCCGCATTGAAACCCTTACATACTAATGGATGTAAACAAATAGTACGCCCCTCTACTAAAGTGGGTTGGAACGCCTGTATGCCTAATCTATGCAGGGTAGGTGCTCTGTTCAACAGTACAGGATGCCCCCGCATAACTTCTTGAAGTATTTCCCATACAATGGGTTCCTTTTCCCAAATTTTCCTTTTAGCAATCCTGACATTAGAAGTAGCACGTTTCGTGATTAAATCGCGAATTACAAATAGCTGAAAAAGCTTTATTGCTATCTCTAGAGGTAATCCACATTGATGTAATGAAAGCGAAGGACCCACAACAATGACAGAACGCCCCGAGTAATCGACCCGTTTCCCAAGCAGAGTCTCGCGAAACCTCCCCTCTTTACCCTCAATTACATCTGAAAGTGACTTGTATACTTTATTGTGACCATCCCTCGTCGGTTGCCCGCGAGACCCACTATCAAGAAGTGTATCCACGGCTTCTTGTACCAATTTTTCCTGGCACATTACTAAATCTGCTGGCGCTAATTCACTTCTTTTTAATAGATAGGCAAGGTTGTTGTTCCGACGGATAACTCTCTTATAAAGTTCATTAATATCCGAAGTCACTACTTTATCCCCAGACCTATAAACAATGGGTCTCAATTCGGGAGGAAGAACCGGTAATAAGCACAAAACCATCCATTCGGGTTCTACATTTGTTTGAATAAAATGTTTCGCCAATTGCATTCGTCTAATTAAAAAAACTTTTCTTATTCGTCTTTTTCTATCTTCCCATTCATCTCCACTATACCCCTCGTCTTCTAATTCCTTCCATTCAACCAAGGAATTCTCTATAATAATTCGCAAATCCAAATCCGCTAATTGTTCTCTAATAGCACCTGCTCCTGTCGCAATTTCCCGATTTCGAAATGTTGCAAAGCCTGGGGTAGAAAAAAAGGGAGAAATGCTGTGGTTACAGGATGCAATTTCATCTTCGAATAAACCTCGTAATCGTAAGAAAGTAGGTTTTTTAGCGCTGGGCCTAGCAAAAGAGAAATCCCCGTATACTAGGCCTTCCAATTTCTTAAGAGGTTTATCTAAAAGATTCGCGATATAACTAGGAAGACCTTTCAAATACCACACATGAGTCACTGGACATGCCAGTTTGATGTATCCCATTTGATATCTTCGTATGCGAGAATCAACAAATTCTACCCCGCATTTTTGACAAAATCTTTCGTCTTCGTTTTCAGCTACGCTCGCTCGAGAATTTCCACAAGCACAAATTCCGCTTTTTATGGGTCCAAAGATTCTTTCGCAAAACAATCCATCTTTTTCTGGTTTATCAGTTTTATAATGAAAAGTGGAGGGTCTTGTGACTTCGCCAACGACTTCCCCATTAGGTAGGATTTTGTTAGCCCAAGCCTTTATTTGTTGAGGGGAAACGAGTCCAATTTGAAGTTGTTTATGTTTATATTGGTCAATCATAAAATAGAAATAAGAAAAGAATTTATATTTATTCTGATCAAACATCCTCCCTATTAACCTGAAAGTTCTTCTCAGATACAAGGAAATGGTTCAGTTCTAGAGCCAAAGATCGTAGTTCTCGAACGAGCACTCGAAAAGATTCTGGAGGATCCTCGTGATTAGGCACTCTTTTTCCCCAGATCGTAGCATTAAGTATTTCTTGGCGAGCTATAAGATGATCAGATTTATAAGTAAGTATCTCTTGTAAAATATGAGCAACACCAAATCCTTCTAAAGCCCAAACTTCCATTTCTCCTACTCGTTGTCCCCCTTGTTTGGCTCTTCCTCTAACGGGTTGTTGGGTAACAAGTGAGTAGGGCCCGGTAGAACGTCCATGAATTTTCTCATCAACTTGATGAATTAATTTTAAAATATAGGACTTCCCTATTAGAACAGGTTGTTCGAAGGGATCTCCTGTTCTTCCATCAAATATTCTGCTTTTTCCCGGGTACTCAGGTTCAAATACCCATGGATTTTTTGTTTGTTTACTGGCTTCATATAATTCTGAAAACACAAGTTTTCTTGAAGCCTCTTGCTCATATCTCTCATCAAAGGGTGCTATTCTATAATGTTTCTTTAGCAGATCCCCTGCTAATCCGAGCGAGCTTTCAAATATTTGTCCCACATTCATTCGTGAGGGTACTCCTAGGGGATTGAAGACCATATCAACAGGTGTTCCATCTTGCAAATAGGGCATATCTTGCCTAGGCAAAATTTTGGAAATGATCCCCTTATTCCCGTGTCTTCCTGCTACTTTATCCCCAACTTTGATTTCACGTTTCTGTAAAATATATACACGAACCATTATGTCGAGGGGGTCCCTCTGGATCCATTTCACATCGATAACGCGCCCTCTTCCACCTATAGGTAGTTTGAGAGAAGTTTCTTTTGAAGTGGATACCTCAAGACCAAAAATGGCCCGTAATAATCCAGCTTCCGCAATATATGAGGATTCGCTCGCTATCTGAGGCGTTAATTTACCTACTAAAATATCACCTGTTTCTACCCAGGATCCCAACCTCACAACTCCATTTCTGTCCAAATTGCGGAGTAAATGTTCTTCTAGATGTGGTATTTCTTTAGTGATTTTTTCAGCGTAGCCTTGGCTTGTCGTATCCGTCTGAATTTCATATTTTCGGATGTGAAAAGAAGTATAAATATCCTCATATACTAAACGTTCGCTAATTAGTACCGCGTCTTCAAAATTGTAACCCTCCCACGGCATATAAGCTACTAAAACGTTTTTTCCTAAAGCGAGTTCTCCACCAACTGTAGCTGCTCCCTCCGCTAAAATTTGCCCTTTTTTAATGGATTTACCCTGCGGAACCCGAGGTTTTTGGTGCATACAGGTATTTTTGTTAGAGCGCCGATGGGAAACTAAAGGAATACTTATAGTCTTCCCACAACTTGATAAAAGGATCTTGTGACTATCACTAGAAATGATCTTTCCCTCGCATTCGGCTATAATGGAAACCCTCGAATCTAGAGCTGTTTGGCGTTCCAATCCAGTTCCAACAATGCACTTCTCGGACCGAGAAAGTGGAACTGCTTGGCGCTGCATATTCGAACTCATTAAAGCCCGATTCGCATCATTATGCTCAATAAAAGGAATGAGAGAACCTCCAATAGAAAAATATTGGAAAGGAAAAATACTTCTAACATGAATCTGTTCCCATGCAATAGTCAGAAATTCTTGACGGTATCTAGCTGGAACAACTTGTTCTTCCTGAATACCCTGATTCAAGGACAAAGAATTTCCTGCTGCTATCATATAATATTCATCTCTATTTGGTGATAAATAAACCACCTGTCTCTCTTTTTTTTCTTTTGCTTTCTCAGATATTTCATAAAAAGGACTCTCTATAGATCCCCACCAGTGATCAATTCTCGCATGAATAGCTAAGGACCCAGTAAGTCCAACATTGATGCCTTCGGATGTGTCAATTGGACAAATACGCCCATAGTGACTCGGATGAATATCTCGACTCCGAAAACTTGCAGTTCTCCCCGTCAATCCTCCAGGACCCAAACAACTCACTTTTCGCCCATGAACCGTTTGTGTCAATGGATTGGTTTGGTCAAAAACTTGAGATAAGGGGTATGTGCCAAAAAAGGTCTCATAAGTAGTTATTAATAAAATCGAAGTTGAAGTTGGAGTTACCAAAGTTTGTGGAGTCGGTTTCGATTGACGTATGAATACTCTACGGATAGTTTTTTGAACTGCATGTTGTAAACGGCCAAGAGCCAGTCCGAATTGATCTTGTAACAGATCCGCAACCGACCGAATACGTTTATTTTTCAAGTGATTCATATCGTCATCGTCAAGTATACCCGTTCCAAATTTCATTCCAATCAAATGATCCGTAGCGGCCAATACATCTCGTGGTAACAAGAATGTATTGTTCTGAGGTATATTAAGATTCAGTCTCCGATTCATATTTCGTCGACCAACTCTTCCTAATTCACATTTTTGTTGAAAAAATTTCTTTTGTAATTCCTCACATAAGGACTCCGAAAATACCAGGTCCCCGCCTACACAAGCAAATTGTTGATAAAACTCCAAAATAGCTTTTTCTTTTGACTCAATCCTCTTTTTCTCCTTAGCATTCGGGAAAGACAAGAAAATTTCGGGGTAGGAAACATTATCTAAAATTTCTCTTAGATTCGAACCCATAGCTGATGATAGAACTAAAATAGATATCTTTTGTTTTCTACTCACGCGAGCCCATACCCTTTCTTTTTTATCAATTGCTAATTCCGATCTTCCTCCCCAATCTGATATTATAGTCCCGGTGTATATAGAAATTCCCTTATGGTCTAATTCGGATCGGTAGTAAATACCAGGACTTAGCAATATTTGATTGATCACAATTCGGTATATTCCATTTATTATAAAGGTTCCTAAGGAATTCATTATAGGAATGTTTCCAATAGAAATGGTTTGCTTTTGCACATCGAAACCAAAAATTAATCTCGCGGATACATATAATTCAGAAGAATAAGTGAGTGATTCATACACAGCATCCCTTTCTTTTATCGAGGGTTCTAGCAATTGATATCCTTTCCCAAATAATTGAAATGCAATTTCGTGATCTGGATCTTTAATTGTTGGAAACTTCTCAAGTTCTTCTGCCAAGCCTTGATTAATGAATCTACAAAATCCCTCGAATTGGATCTGACTAAATCCGGGTATTGTGGACATTCCCTCATTCCCATTCCGGAGCATCTTAATCTTAAGTTTCCTATTTATCGAAGAAAAATTCCATTATCAGCTCGCTCTTTATCAATCCCTATGGATCAATCTAGCAATCATGGAATCTATATTCTGTTTACTGAATCGCATGAAATTCTAGGGAACTCCACATACGTATTTCATATATGTATTTCATACATATGAATAAATATAATTTTGATGAAAGTTCGACTTTCGCAGGGGTAGAAATTGAATTAAAATGAATTGATAAAAAAGTCAAAGTCCTAGAAAAAATTCTGCCACTTATATGATATTCTAATCAGATTGGATAGCAAAGATTTATCGTTTTATCTCCTTTCTATGAAAGAAATAAAGCCATAATAATTTATAAGCCCTAGTAGCAAGTTTGACTTTAGTTCGATTTAGAATTTAGAATAGTACGTTTAGTTTTATTTTCAAAAATAATTTGAAGGTTATTTTTTGTTTCGTAGTAATAGAATTGCTGAAAAATAAAGGATTTCGTTGTAGAATCCTAAAATAAAGTACTTACTTTATTTAAGTACTTGCTAATCTAGTTATCCACCTATTCACACATCTTTTCTTTTATCGTAATTTCACCTGTAAAGAAGGCCAGGCCATAATCTATATCAGAGCAAATTTCCTCTTTAAGATATTTAAAGCAATGAAAAATTAAAGCATGATTCCCCGTAGGGATATGTACATAAAGGGAATCCATAGATAATAATGCTGTTCGGACCTGTAGTTTACCTATATACAGGTTAGGGAAACTTTTATTATGCCATTAAAGGAGAGAATACCAATTTAAGAGTCGTTTACTCCTGCAATTAAAAAAAAATTCTAGTTAATGGTTCCAATTTGTTCTGAATTTTGCAGTCTGTGACTGGAAATCCACTTTTGCTCCTTTGCCATCTCAATAGAATAGAAAAAAAAGAGGTTTTAGTAAGAAAATATGGATGAATACTTGTTCTTTTCTCGATTTTAGATCGGATTTTTTGGCGGCATGGCCAAGTGGTAAGGCAGGGGACTGCAAATCCTTTATCCCCAGTTCAAATCTGGGTGCCGCCTGATCAATAAAATACTTAGGATTATAGTACTAATCAAACTCAAAAATTTCGTACCCTCATAAGTTGAGGCAAGATAATAGGTCTGGCAATACTGGATTTTGAGAATCCATACCATAACCATAGTTATATCCTCAAACGAGGCTTTGTTTTGGTGGCAGTGACCCAGGGAACTCCCAACAGAGATGAGGTAGCGTTTCCTTATTTTTTTATTAATTTGAATTGATTCGGGAATTTAAAACTTCCAAAGGGCCCTAAGTCTTTTTTCAATCTAAGATTGAAGAAGGGACTTTGCGAAGAAATATCAATATACTTCGTACATCTTATGCTACCTACATACACTAAAGTAAAGGCTACTGATTCTGTCCAGAATCAGATTGAATAGTCTGATCAAAAATCAATTTCGGAGTTGTGGAGTGGATAAGGTCTCCTCACTCTTTCATAGAAAGAGAGAAAGTGGGGCAGTAGGGTTTAGGTCAAAAATAAATATGGGTATGGGTAAAGTAGGTATCCAATTTTTTCCTTTTTTAAGGAAAAGATATATGTATCATATTTATACTTAATACTCTCCTATTTTACCAGAAATCATATAAGAATTTGATAGGAGTAAATTCCTTTAACTGATTCATCTATAGTCTTAGAGCATAATTTTGACTCTGTACCCTTAATTCCACTATGATTATTGATCAATAGTAGAATAATTCCTTCATAGAAATAGGAGACATAATTTACATGGATATAGTAAGTCTCGCTTGGGCTGCTTTAATGGTAGTTTTTACATTTTCTCTTTCGCTAGTAGTATGGGGGAGAAGTGGACTATAGAGATACTACTTCAATCTACTAATCTATTAATCTATTCTATGTAGATTCAAGATAATATAATAGAAAGAATCTAAAGTGTCGTAGAAAAAACTATATGTAGTTCTTTCTACCACACTTTAGGATTCCAACCAGATCCTTTCATTTAAGACTTGGATTTTTATTTTCTTTAATCCCTTTTTCATTTCTTCAATGATTAATTGGAATTCCAATTAATCATTTTGGCTGGCTGTTTTTACATAAATAATAAGTAAAAAGGCAGTAGGAACTAGAATGAACAATGCAGTAGCAATAAAAGCGAGAATATTTACTTCCATAACCTCTTTATTTTTTTGTTTCACAATAACTCGGGATGTAATCCCATGGAGAGGAAAAAGGTGTATACCTATAAATTCAAGGGGAGGGCTTGCATTCTGATAATACTGAATCAATTCAATATTATTAATATAGGATCTATCAAATCAATTCATGGTTGATAGTGGAATAATATAACATAGGAGGATCCCTTATCCATACTAAGACCAAAATTGGTTTTTTGATTGGATTCGGAACCCTCTATTTTTCATCCTTTTTGACTTTTGCTTTTCTATATATATATGTAGAGCCAAGAATCTTTCTTATCGAATTCCCCTTCCTTTTTCTTATTTGTTATAGTTATACATACAATTATGTATGTATGTATTATATAACCGACTTTCTCTGGGTCACATAGACATCCAAATAAGCAGTAGAAGTAGAAATGAGATGGATCTTAAATAAAAAAGATCCAATATTTTAATTTAGGAAAAAGAGCGTTTGCTTGGTTTTTATTTTATTAGGTTACTGTCAATATCTGCTTTTTGGGTCTAAAGATGAGAGCAGATTCATAAAAAAAAAAGATTCCTATACAGCTCTCTTTTTATTGAGATGAGAGCTGCGAAATAAAAAAAGTAAAGTAAGGGTTCTGCATAGATATTTGATCTTGCCTTTTGCCCCCTTTTTCAGGGAAATTCTTGATGAAAAAAAGGAAAGATGAATTTTTCCATTCATTGAACCCTAGTTCGGGACTGACGGGGCTCGAACCCGCAGCTTCCGCCTTGACAGGGCGGTGCTCTAACCAATTGAACTACAATCCCTGCGGGGTGTATGGCATACCTATTCTTAAATAGAACCCTAAGAAGATTCGTCTGTCGTACTCTAAGAAATAGATGAATCATATACTACTACACCCACATATCCTATGTGGGTATAGTCAGAGTGGCATAACTAGTATGCCGCGATTTTTTATCGCTAAAAACAACTGATAATCCACCTTTCAATAAGAAAAATTGTTTTCTTTGTATTTGTAAGAAAAGAATCAGAGAGATATGGCTTAGAAATCAATTTTCCCCCTCTTTTCTCTTTATCCTTTATTTCTATGGATCAGATATTTATTTTTATGGAAGAATAAAAAAGATTTAGTTCATATTCACGAAGCCCTAGATTTTTGGGCCGAGCTGGATTTGAACCAGCGTAGACATATCGTCAACGAATTTACAGTCCGTCCCCATTAACCGCTCGGGCATCGACCCAGGAAGAATTTATTCTAGGGTTTTTGATAATCTATGATTAACCTCTTTTTATAATACTCCCTACCCCCAGGGGAAGTCGAATCCCCGCTGCCTCCTTGAAAGAGAGATGTCCTGAACCACTAGACGATAGGGGCATCACTAGACGATAGTGCTATATAAAAATAAAACCACTTGTCATTATACTATAATGATAGTATGAGCAGTTTTTTGGAATTGTCAATATACTCGAATCGAAGAGTATAAATAGATCAAAGCAAAGAGTCTTTCCTACTTTTCTATTATGCTTTCATAGGATTTTATTTTTAGTTGATGGTTAGGTTAATTCACGGATCATCCCCTGCTTTTTAGGGAAATTCCTTTTTGTTTTAATAGAATAAGAATAGATTAATAAAAAGGATTCTAGATTAGTTCAGTACAGATATTGATTTGATTGTTCTAATAGAAAAAAGAGTCCAATTTCATTTATTTTTTGCAATTTAAACTCTGTGCTTCGTTTAGTGTTCAGACTGAAAATATAGGCATCTCATACTAAACGAAGTCATAAAATTCAATAAAAAACAGAGACATTAAAAAAAAAAAAGAAAAAAAGTGAATGAATTTAGTAGAAAAGTACTGTATCGGATTCGAACCGATGACTTCGGTCTTGCCGTGGTATTACTCGACCACTAAGGAAAAGCCCTTTATCGGATTTGAACCGATGACTTATGCCTTACCATGGCATTACTCTACCACTGAGTTAAAAGGGCTTTTTATTAGAAAATTAGCCACTTTCATTTACCATTATAGATCTACTCTACTGCATAATGTACATAATATATACATATATATCTATATATGTATATATTTTATTTTCTATATTGAGATATAGAAGTTTATTCATGATGAGGTTCAAAAAGGCCAAAGGGGCAATAAGAACTTCTGTTAAAAAAATGGTAGACTTTGTTTTTTTCTCTTTAGCCTATTCACTTCTCACATGCTCAGAATGTTCTGCAGAATTAGGACTTTTTTCTTCTATTGGCTGATCTTATGATGAGAACTTTCTCCATTTATGTTTTATTTCCCTTAATTCTAATCGGGGGGTATAAAGGAATTCGCCCTCTTCATATACCCATATGGCTGGGTATTGTATTAATTTTTAGTGATATACTTCTTATCTGTTTTGGTGCGAGATTGAAACAATTTTTCACAGTCATTTCTTGGAAAAACCAAGAAGTTCAAAACTTTTCAATTTTTTAGTTTTGGACGGATTTTTTGCAGCAATTTTCAACGGGTACCCTTTGGGGTTGGAAATAGTACTTTAATATTATCCAAAAGGCGTATTTTGAACAAACTATATTGGAGTTTTATCAACAATTTTATTTTTAAAAGTGGGCAGTCAAATTTGTACTGCAGAGTATAAAAATTTTTCTACAGCACAAAAAAGAAAAGGAAGAAAGGGATTGATGGGTACTGTTATCTTTTAGTGTATATTGTAGGAATAATCAAACTATAGAATACAAAGAATACGATCCTAATCGAAATGCATACATTTGGTTCATATGCTGGTGGCGTGGTAAGAAGAGATTTCTTTTACAGACTAGAGAGGGGCCATCTAAATCCTAAATTAAAGACCTGCGATTGAAGTACCAACTGCTCACTTTTCCCCGTAGGGGGGATTAGCTTCCTCCTCGAATGGCTACCCTTGACAAAGGGTAGTGTTGGTATCATAATTTACATGTAGCGGGTATAGTTTAGTGGTAAAAGTGTGATTCGTTCTATTAATAACTTAATAACTGAATTTGAAATGATATACTTAAGGCATCCTTAAGTTTTTTTATATTCATATTCCGATGAAAACTTTAGTTCTTATAAAGGGTTTAATCCTTTTCCTCTCAATAGCATATTGAGGAAGAATATACATTCTCGCGATTAGTATCCAAAGACTAATGAAATTTGCATCCAAAACACAAATTGGATTATGAGTACAGAGGCGCGAAGCATAATTTTGCATTGGATTAAGTATTCCAATTGAATAAATATGAGTAAAGGATCTATGGATGAAGATACAAAAAAGTTTATTTCCAATCGTAACTAAATCTTCTTTTAGTTAAAAAAGAAATGGAAGCCCAATAGCTAAAAAACGATAGTTTTGGTTTACTAGAACCATCAGGATATTGTTTCAGCTCGGTGGAAACCCAACTCTTTTCCTCAGGATCTCTCTTGAATGAAATTAAGGAACGAAGTAAGTAGATTAGATAGATATTTAGGAGAATTTCTATCTCCTACTCTATAGGGATCATCTAGAAAGCGGAGAGCTTTGGTTCCATTCAGACAGAAAAGCTAACATAGATGTTAAGTGGTGAGAATAGCCATAAAGGAGCCGAATGAAATCAAAATTTCATGTTCGGTTTTGAATTAGAGACGTTAAAAATAATCAACCAATGTCGACTATAACCCCTAGCCTTCCAAGCTAACGATGCGGGTTCGATTCCCGCTACCCGCTCCATTCTGTATAAAAAAACTATTCTATTTGTCTAGACATGGTAGAGATTTGTATTCAACCTTTTTCGTCCACCTGTTTTTGGCCCTACAGAGCGGAGTAGAGCAGTTTGGTAGCTCACGAGGCTCATAACCTTGAGGTCACGGGTTCGATTCCCGTCTCCGCACTTAGCAGTCCATATAAATAAATGGATTATTCTATTTGTATAGATATGGTAAATTATACAGATATGGCCGAGGGCTATATCCAACCTTTTTTTTATTCAGCAGGCAGAAAAGAAAAAAAAAAATAAAAGAAAGGCACTATTCCCTTTAAAATCAATTTTCTCTTGTTTGTCTCGGTGAATCCCCCGTTTAGGGCACCCTCTTGGCAAGTTCGATTTTCGCCCCCGAAGCACTCTTTTTTTTTGAGTCGAGTGGAAAGGATAAGATAGGAAGGGATACGGTACTAGACTAACAACTACTTAATTTTTTATAAGTAGTTAATCAACTAGACTGAATTTTTTATCATAGTACCTTACTAAAACTAAATTAAACTGGCGAGCGACGGGAATCGAACCCGTACCTTCTCCTTGGCAAGGAGATGTTTTACC